GTTAAAAGGAGGAATCCACTCTTAGCACTCAGCCAATCCCGTAAATGATTGTTCTGATGTATCATGGAAATTCTTTGGGGCGCAAGAATTAAATATCAAATAATTCTCTTTGGTGGAACAAAATATCTCTCATGTTCCCCTCAAATAGATTTTTCTTTTTGATTTCCAAAGAAATGTTGCTGTATTGATTTGAACAGTGTACTAATCCCTTGAATCCCGTACCGACGGGTATCATCCCCCCTAGAACAACGTTCTCTTTCAGACCTTTCAACCAATCGATACGACCCCGTAGAGCGGCTTTTGCTAAAACTCGAACAGTTTCTTGAAAACTCGCTTCGGATATGAAACTTTGAGTATTCAAAGACGCCCTTGTTATTCCCAATAAGATGGCTCGGTAACAGATTGCTTCTTCCAAAGCACGCCCCGTTCGTTCCGCTCGCAACAATCCAATTAGTTCTCCGGGTGAAAAAGCATTAGACATTCCATCTTCTGAAACCAACACTTTTGCTGTTATTTGACGTACAATAATTTCTATATGCTTATTATGGATTTGGACTCCCTGGGATCGATAAATTTTTTGAATCTTATTAACCAAAGAGATACGACTTTGCGCTATGATTAGCTCAGCACCAATCAAGAATCCCCAATGAATTCCAAGAATTCTTGTTATACATTCGTTCCAACCTTCAACTCTCTTTTCTAAATTCATTGATATTGAATCAATCGAACGCACTTCTAACACTTGTTCTACTTTTGGAAGGCCTTGCGTTATATCCCCAGATCTAGATTTTTCATATATAAATGTAACTAATGTATCTCCTTCGTAAAGGATTTCCCCATAATGGCCATGAACAGTAGCTCCTGGAGTAGCCAAATAGGGCTTAGCGGATCTTATTACTAAAGAGTCAACATAAACAAGGAGAACCTGACCAGATTTTTGGTATGGTCCATTTTTAGATATACATAAATTTTCACAAATAAATTGTCCAAGGCTCACTATTGTCGATGTTTCTTCACAATAATCGTGATGGAGAAAATACCAATTCAAATGGAATAGATTCAAAATCATGTTACTGTTTGGATCGGGATTATAAATTCTCCCATTTTCGTCCAATAAAGAATATTTAAGTACTTGGAAAGTCTGTTTTAAATTGTCAAGTAGCAAATATTTATTTACCAAGGTCTGATTATGGGTTATGAAATGGTAAAATGAGTAAAAATTCGTAATTTTCATTTTAGGGACAATCCCTAAAGGACCCAACGAATTCAGAATTTTCATTTTTAGTAGGGTATCCTTTTTAAGTTGAATTGATTTTTTGGTTACGTTGTTAGATTTCAAACCGTTGAATGGACCTATTCGAGAACAATTAGATGATGACAAAATTATCAAAGATTGGCATTCCTTATTTCTATTCCCCAACATACGAATAGTTACTTGATGTTGGGTAAGTGATTGTTGAATCCTTTCCTTGGAAAAAAAAGGATTGAGATTGGTGCGATCTGATCGATTAACGGAGATCAACTCTGACCCTACCGGGTCATTTCTTTTTCCGGTATATGAAATGGGGGGCTTCACTGAATCCATTTTTATGAAATCTCGAATCAGACCTTTTACCCTTACTTCAACAAAGGAAGCATGAACCCCCTCTATAGAAGAACCCTTTTTGATAGAAGAAGCCTTTTTGTCTTGGTCCCAATTCAATACTAAACAAGTTCGAACCAATTGAATATTTTTGTGAGAAATTCCTCGAATTGGCTTGCCATTTCCATAAAGGATATAATTGACAACTCGAAGTTGCACATTGTCGCTTTCTTGCAACGGATCCTTGGGGAAAAGTGTTGCTAAATTCATCCCGCCCGCCATTTCATATGTGACTGCGGGTCGAACCAAAACAAAATACTTTTTCTTGCTGGGTGTGATCCGTTGGACATAGATCCAATTTTTTAATTTTTTGGATTCCTTCGAATTTTTTTTTCCTGTTCCTGGCGGTATCAAGATGCCGCTGTGCCAAGATATCTTATCTGTCTCTCCAGGAAAGTGGATATCTCCAGAAAAGATTTTCAGTTCAATCTTTTTTTTTTTTTTCTCCACCCGAACCAATCCGCCTACTCGGCTTCTTGTATTGAAAGTGATTTGCGTATCCACTCCAATGATACTATTGTTCCGTACCTTTATGGAAGACGATCCGGGTAAGATATGTACTTCCTCGGGAATAAAAAAAAATCGATCTATTTTCATTTGGTATTTTGACCTAAATTCTTTTGTTCCTCGATACTCAATCAAATACTGTTTTTTGACAATAGAATGCACCCCTCTAGTCCCATATTTAGTGATTCCCGAGCTGTTTCTTCTGTATCGGGGATCGTCGAAATAAGCAAGAATACTATTTCTACGGAAAATCCCATTTATGGGTATTTCCATCGAAATACCTGAACGGGGTATTATTTCTTTCTCTTGTTCTTGATTAGACCGAAATGGAATGATGAATCTATTTCTTCG